AAGAAGGGAAATTGAGAAGAACGAAGAGAGATTGAGAAGAAAGAAGGGAAATTGAGAAGAAAGAAGGGAAATTGAGAAGAAAGAAGGGAAATTGAGAAGAAAGAAGGGAAATTGAGAAGAAAGAAGGGAAATTGAGAAGAAAGAAGGGAAATTGAGAAGAAAGAAGAGAAATTGAGAAGAAAGAAGAGAAATTGAGAAGAAAGAAGAGAAATTGAGAAGAAAGAAGAGAAATTGAGAAGAATGAAGAAAAATACAAGATATATCTAATCTATCTAAGATAGGACTCATCGCTAGACAGTTCTTGTTCTTGATCGCTAGACAGTTCTTGTTCTTGATCGCTGTTCTTGTTCTTGACTTGACTTTTAAGGGTTTTAATAGTCAAATGCACATGCAAAACATATATAGCATACATCTCCTCACGAGACAACCCTGGCTCTTTCCTCTCCAAATCCGCTTTCGGCTAGATATTCCCCAGCTACGAGAATATCCTATTTTTTTTTGATGAAGCGAATCCATTTGTTTATCAAATAGACTCACTCCAACTTTCTTTTTAGAGTTAGAGTTTTGAAGGAAGCGGAATAAATTTGCCGTGATGACGGAGCCTTCCACAAAAAAAGTGGAATAAAAAAGAAAGAATATAGACACCATCATCTCATCCCAGAAGTCTCCTGCGATAAACACAGAATCGTATTGACTTAAACAGGGACCTGCGTAATATCCCGCCGAAGAAAGAAAGCGATCCGTTTAAAAGAGAAAGAAGTCATTCTTTATCTTTAATACTTTATAATACTTTATTAAAAATACTTTATTAAAATTAAAATTAAAATCTTTAATACTTTATTAAAATTAAAATCTTTAATACTTTATTAAAATTAAAATTAAAATCTTTAATACTTTATTAAAATCTTTAATACTTTATTAAATTAAAATTAAAATCTTTAATACTTTATTAAAATTAAAATTAAAATTAAAATCTTTAATACTTTATTAAATTAAAATTAAAATCTTTAATACTTTATTAAAAATTAAAATTAAAATTAAAATCTTTAATACTTTATTAAAATTAAAATTAAAATCTTTAATACTTTATTAAAATTAAAATCTTTAATACTTTATTAAAATCTTTAATACTTTATTAAAATCTTTAATACTTTATTAAATTAAAATTAAAATCTTTAATACTTTATTAAAATCTTTAATACTTTATTAAAATTAAAATCTTTAATACTTTATTAAAATTAAAATTAAAATTAAAATCTTTAATACTTTATTAAAATCTTTAATACTTTATTAAAATTAAATTAAAATCTTTAATACTTTATTAAAATTAAAATTAAAATTAAAATTAAATTAATACTTTATTAAAAATTAAAATTAAATTAATACTTTAATTAAATTTTAAATTAATACTTTATATAGTTATTAATAGTTAATAGAACTTTATTAATACTAATAGAATAGTATTTTGAAAAGATTGCCCGATCTCATAGATAAGAACACATATTAGGCAAATCATTAAATATCGCACCGCCGTTTGAAAATGGACATTACGGCTTACAGATAGAAAGACTGATTGGACTCTCTCTCTAATAGAGATGAATACAAGAACCCCATTTTTGCTTACCCACTGGACAACCAGAGTGAACTTGCGTATCACCCAGCGTCCATTTTTTTTTGGTGAAGGCAGTTTTATTTGGTTCAAAAAGATTCCTCTTAATCAAATGGAATGAAATGTTAGTCCACAGAATAAACTAAAACCGAACTCAGTTCTAAATAAAGCGAAATTTACGGAAGTCTTATTCTATTTAATATTCTAGTTTCACTATGAATATATTCATCTTCTGACAGAAGGGTGATTTAGAGGACATAGACGACCACATACCTCGCAAGCAATGAAATTCAAAGTGGATTCGGCCGCGGAAACGTTCAGATGTGATCCATTTTTGTATGGGTATTCCCAATGAACGATGTATTAATAATGAACGAAATCAAAATGAATCTCTTTCTCATGCTCATCCTACTTTTTTCTTTTGAATTAAAGGATTCGTATATTGGCGTTCTCAACTTATTCGTTTATTGGTATTCGAAACGTCCCGTGATCTTCAACCAATTATGCGCTTCAATATAATTACCAGGAGTAAGTGTTATAGCCTGTTTCCAATACTCAGCGGCTTGGTCGAACCAAGCCTCCGCAATTTCAGAATCCCCCTGACGAATAGCCTGTTCTCCCCGGTCGGAATAGGTGGGTTAATTCCTTCCCTTAGAACCGTACTTGAGAGTTTCCTACCTCATACGGCTCGATAGTCAACTCTTTTCCCCTTTGACTTTACTATGAATTTACTATATATAACTATCTAAATCTAACTGAATAAGATTTATCGGAGATCTATCCGTTAATGAAAAGAAGTTAATAAGATGAGTTTCAAACTTAAATCTTAAGCTTGGATTCAAAATCTGCTTTCGTTTAGTTTTCTCTTTTCTCCCATCTTCAGAAGAATAAAAGATGGGCATTTCGCCTATCCTTCGAATTTTCTGAAAGGAAACTATCTCGCTTTCATATCATATAGAAAATTTATATAGAAATTTTGAAAAAGACTTTCGAAAGGAAAGACTTACTATCTTTGGGATCTGATCCTACACCGCTGCTCAATACCTTAGTAGATCGACTCTATTACATAAGTTGATTCCTAACGTCTGTCTCATGACATAAGTAAGCAGATTGGATCGGTCCAAAACCTCGCGAATTGATCTTTACGGTGCTTACTTTATCAATTAGATCCTTTACCCATAGAATAACTAGGCATATTTATTTCTTCATATTTCCACTTTTATGAAGTTTCTTTCTTTTCTACAGCTGATAAGAATCGTTGTTTTAGACGATACATATGTAGCAGGCCCATTTTCTTTACTAGTATTTACTAGTGAATTTTTTATATCTTTCCTTTTTTCTTTCTATAGTGTAGATAGTCGCACGTAATGACAGATCACGGCCATATTATTAAAAGCTTGGGGTAAGAATGGGTTTCGTTCGATCGCTCGAAAATAATATTCCAAAGCTTTCGTATGCTCTCCGTTACTTGTATGGATAAGTCCTATATTATAGAGTATATAACTTCGATCATAGGGATCAATTTCTAGTCGCATAGCTTCATAATAATTCTGTAAAGCTTCCGCAAAATTTCCTTCGGATTGCGCGGACATCCGTTACGGTCGTCATCCAATTCAAAGAATCTCCGCTACAGAACCGTACATGAGATTTTCATCGCATACAGCTCCCCCCTTATGTGCATAATGAGCAAATTATAAAGATTCTCATTATGAACTGAATAGGGCTAGTGTTTTTACAAGAAATCTCTAGCCGACCTTCCTGTAAGAGATCTTTTCTTAACAGCAAAGATTTTGGTACTAGAGAGAAATGATAACTCCAACAATTTCTTTGTTCTCAACGCCTCACAATTTCCAGGAATTAGTCACTTCAACAGTCTTCGATGGTTATATGAGTATCCAAAATACAAAGTAGATGGATTTTTGTTGGCCCAACCATTCGTTTAGTCCCCAGCTTGCTAAGGAAAGTTATAACAAAGGTTTCCTATTGTTGATTCCGAGGTGTAGTGCTTCTTCCCCTCTGCTACCTGTTGGTACTAGTGGACTAGGATTGACCTGTAATACCAAACCTATACCTATACCTATAAAGTATAACCTTTCGCTCAAGACTATAATCGAGAATTGAAACATAGCATCTGGGGCTGCATTAATCGAGGATACACGACAGAAGGAATTGTTCTATTTTCAAACTTTACCTTCAAGAAGCGTAGAATTTTTTCAAAATTGTTCTATTTCTCAAGATCCCGAATCATGTGCATTTCTCGGAAGACTGAGAGTCAAAAAAAATCAAATCGCACCATCTCTGTAATAGGTAAATGCCTCTTTTTCTCCTGAAGTTGTCGGAATTATTTGTAATAAGATATTGGCTACAATTGAAAAGGTTTTATCAATAAAATTTCCATTTCCCCGCGATCTAGGCATAGGTAGCAATTCATTCTATCATCCTTTTCATTACGGGGAAAATGATCCCACAAAGAAAGGAATTCTACAGTACGAAATAACAAGAAGGAAATTCATTCTCATTAAAAAAACAAAACAGAAAGATATAGTTTTTCTATTCAATACTAAAAGATTCCATATTCAAATTGTTCTTTTTTACATCACAGGACTCGAAAAAACTAAGAAAGAAATATTGGAACCCGATTCAATAGTCTACCAACGAAAGAAACTATTCTGATTGGATTGAAGTTACAGTTTAGAATAAGCTCCGTTGATTGCATTATGATACTCAAATCAAAAAAGGATCAAATAATCATAATCATTATCATGAATAACAATATCTGAGCTATAAAATGAATTCGTCGTCGAGATATAAACATAGGAAGATCTTTTATCCATACTGAATCCAATCTTGAATTCCGGACGAACCCAAAACTCCCTTCTTTTTCCTTCTTTTCTTTTATATAACCTACCTTAATAACCTACCTTAGGTCTTTCTTGTAGAACCACCAAACGAAGTATCCTCTACCCGACCATCTCTTTCTATTAAATGCAAAAATCGAACAAAGAATACAAGCGAAATGGAAAGAGATAGGACTTGGGTTCTAAACATGAAAGGGTCCTATTTTCTTTGTAAGACAAGGAAGTATGATATAAAGACGAGTCGCGGGAGAAAAGATAGAACATTCTATCAACTTAACTATCACTATTTTACTATTTTAGTTATTTTCATTTTAGTTTAGACTTTGTTCTTTCTTCGACAGAATCCGGAAAAAGGGGAGAGCCCTTTGGAATTCCATTCTGCTCCCTCGCCCTTCAACCCTTCATTTGACAGAAAGGGGGAGGCGAATTGATGGACTGAATTGATGTTCGGGACTGGCGGGGCTCGAACCCGCAACTTCCGTCTTGACAGGGCGGTGCTCTGGCCAATTGAACTACAATCCCAGGAAATGAAA